TTACTTTAGCTGGATTATTTGTAACTGCATATTTACAATACAGACGTGGTGATCAGCTGGACCTTTGATTAATTAATTAGCATCTTTTTTGGATTGACCTCCTGTGAATTAAAGAAAGGAGGGGTTCAAAAAGTGTCTCGTCTTAACCTAATCAAGACCCGAATCACGCTCTGTAGGATTTGAACCTACGACATCGGGTTTTGGAGACCCACGTTCTACCGAACTGAACTAAGAGCGCTTTCTAATCACAATAGCTAAGACTATATGTAAGGAAGAGTCCTTTGTTTTGTAATCCCAATACCTCTTGTATGCTATCATATAGCATACATATCTTATATATACCTAGACTAAAAAAGATTCTGTATGCAAGATTTGAATCGATTTCACTCGATCCCTCGTTACTGCTCAGAGGAGAAGTAATAGGTAGGGATGACAGGATTTGAACCCGTGACATTTTGTACCCAAAACAAACGCGCTACCAAGCTGCGCTACATCCCTTTCAATTGGTCGACTGTGTCATTGTAGAGAATTCCTGTCTTATTTTCCAAATCCTTTTTTTTATCCTTAGCCATATCCATTGATATACAAGTTATCTTGCCATTTCTTTTTTGGGTCTCATATAACACTAATAATAGAAGGCTTATCTATCTAATATGTATTATTAGTGATTCAATATTAGTTATTAGAAGGCTTATATATTATTTATATATTATTATAATATATATTAGATGAATCGTAAAAAAGAACTCGAAATGAATGTTTTGGGGGAATGCTCATTTGGAAAGGGATGTTTTTTCGGTTTTAAGAAAGGGAAAAATCTTATCTAACGAATCCTTGTACATTTCAATTTGAATTAGGAATTTCGTGGACAAATACAAGCGGTTCTTATCTTAACTGCTTCCATATACATCCGATCCCATATGTATTACAATTATACATTACAATAAAGAAGGAGGATTTTCAATGCGAGATCTAAAAACATATCTTTCCGTGGCACCGGTACTAAGTGCTCTCTGGTTCGGGGCTTTAGCGGGTCTATTGATAGAGATCAATCGTTTCTTCCCGGATGCGTTGACATTCCCTTTTTTTTCCTAGTTATTAACTATTGACATGGGAAGGGGTGAAGAAGATTATAGATAGAATCACAAGATCTATGACTAATCCCTCCCCCTCTTTTCTTGGATCTAAAATAGAATTAGATCCGATTAAGTACAATAAAGAAAGGAGGAAAGAGAAATAAAAACGTAGATTCAACTCCGGCTAAATTCGGTTTACGCATCCAATTCAATTGAAAAAAAAAAATATCGTGAGAGCGGAAATTTGTCTAAAACAAGAATATCATACAAGATATTTAAATGAAATAAGATTATCTTAGAATAGAATTCGATTGTAAATAGAACTCGATGAAATAGAGAAATAGAATTCGAAATCGTTATTTTACTTTTTTTTTTCAATTTATATTCATTTTTTTTATTTGAATTTTTTAAATATTGAATTGAATATTACTTACTATATTTTGTTGGGATTGCAACGAAATCTTTCCAAATTTCTAGTTCGAGCAACTTCTATTTCTTTTTTTCCTTCCTTTTTTTTACCTTTAGATCGGAAAAAAGAAGGGTTGGTTAAATCAAAAACTCAAAGGGGGGTTATGTTATGGCCAGGGGTAAAGATGCCCGTGTAACGGTTATCTTGGAATGTACCAATTGTGTTCGAGGGGGTGTTAATAATAATAAGGAATCGAAGGGTATTTCCAGATATGTTACTCAAAAGAATCGACACAATACGCCTGGTCGATTAGAATTGAAAAAATTCTGTCCCTATTGTTACAAACAGACAATTCATGGGGAGATAAAGAAATAGATCGAATCAAGTGTCTGTCTTTTTTTACAAGGAAGATGAAAGGGGACACACCGTATTCTTAATTGTTATATGGAACAGGATTTCTATAATCTATGATATGGCTTAAATCTAGAATAACTTAAATCTAGAATAACTTAAATAGAATAGAAAAAAGAAAAAAAAAAACCTTTCCTTTTGTCATTCTCATTTTTTTGGATCAGATTCAACTAGTATTTTCGGGCTAAGGAATAAACAAACCATGGATAAATCCAAGCGACTCCTTCTTAAATCTAAGCGATCTTTTCGTAGGCGTTTGCCCCCGATCCAATCGGGGGATCGAATTGATTATAGAAACATCAGTTTAATTAGTCGATTTATTAGTCAACAAGGAAAAATTTTATCGAGACGGGTAAATAGATTGACTTTAAAACAACAAAGATTAATTACTATTGCTATAAAACAAGCTCGTATTTTATCTTTGTTACCTTTTCGTCATAAGGCGAAACGGTTTGAAAGAAAGCAGTCGACCGTAAGAACTGTTGGTCTTAGAACCAGAAATAAATAAAAAAAAAAAGCTTACTCCTCAATTAATTCAATTGAGAGTTTGTTTGAAAAATTCGAGAATCCAATCTTGCTTAGATTGTTGTATTGTAAGAAAAAACAAGAATGTGGGAACAAGGGATCCTTTTTTATTGGATATTGGACGTCTTTACTGATTTTATTTTGAGCGGCTTTATCATATTCTCTTTTTTATCATATTCTCCTTATCATATTAATTTCTACTCTACCTTCCCGGAGTTCATTCTCCAGCGAACTAGATTTCAAATATTCTAGCGGATTCCTGACAATCTACTTCTTTTAGGATCTCATTGGAAATCATATAAAGACAATTCCTATTTAATATAGCGAGTTGTGCAAGCATTTTACGATTAAGAAGCAACTGCTTCTTGTACAGATTGTGTATAAATTTACTATAAATATAGGATACGCCATTCTGGCGAATTGCTGCATTTATTCGAGTGATCCACAAACGACGAAAATCTCTCTTTTGTCTATCTCTATCTCGATGAGACGAAAACAAAGCTCTTATTCTCTGTTGAATCATTGTTCGAGTCAGTTTTCCACGAGCCCCCCGCCAGCTTGATGCAAATAAACGCGTTTTTGTTCTACGTCTACGAGCTATATATCCCCGTCTAATTCTGGTCATTGAATAAATGAAACTTTAATGAATAACTAATAATTTTTTTTTCTTTCAGTTATTCTTTTCCTCTTTCCTAGTTTCTTAATAACAAAACGGATTCTTCCAATGTATAAAACAAAAATTCCAACGGCTTTGGCTACTATAACCTTCCCGACCACGATTTTTCTTTTTTTTTTATCTGTATTTCACCTCGAAATAATAAATTGTATTGATACTCGGTATTAAAAATAAAAAACCTAAAAGATAAAAAACTACTAAATAGAAATGAATAAAGAAATCGTGGGTTCCTTCGTTTCTATGGTTACGTCTTAAACGGTGAGGTCCTCTCTATACACCGGAGCCCCTGACTTCATTTAATCAATGCCATTGGGAACGTGTACAGTTCACATTCTCTGGCTCTACCCATGAATTATCTAGTCATAGGTCTTTCACAACGAGACCCACCTATACAGTAACGATATTGAATTATGAAGATTAGCTGAGTAGCTGACCCTTTTAGTCCGTTTTTTCCAATTTTTCCAAAGTAGGTGCATAAGATTTCTGCTTTGAAAATGGGATTTCCCCCGCTTAATGGATAACCATTTGTTACCAATGGGGAATTTTTTCATCTTCAATTCAAAATTGAAATGCTTGGATTTGCACCAATGGAAACCATAAATTCCAACACGCTAGAAGGATATAATATATCTTTTTTTATGTCTTTTTATTTAATAGTGAACGGCCCTTGCTTCTATTTTATCCCATTCACAGGTACTGACATTGAGACTTGATATTTTTTCCCTTTATTTTGTCCGAGCGAGGATCTGAACGAGTCGCACATACACCCTAGTACATGTTCCTCGGCGCTGAGGACATCCCCGCAGGGCGGGTGATTTCGTGACAGTTCTGATTGGCTGTCTTGTGTTTCTAATAAGTTGTTTAATAGTTGGCATCTTGAATCGTATACATAATGAGTGGGTGGGTTTAGATCGATCCGAACCCCACCCGGCCTGCTTAGGAATAATAGTCAACATTACGAAACACGGAAGTAGGAAGTTTAATTAAGCGCAACTTCCTGGTTGTGATTAGGATAAGGTGCAATCAAAACATTTTGAACCCCTATACGGGGGTACCATGAATATGCTGAAACCCAGCAATCTTAGCTAATGAATCCGTGTATATTTCAATTTGAATTAGGAATTCCGTGGACAAATGCAAGCGGTTCTTATCGTAACTGCTTCCATATGGATTCGATCCCATATGTATTACAATTATACATTACAATAAAGAAAGAGCAAGTTTATCTTCCCGGATGTGTTGACATTCCCTTTTTTTTCCTAGTATTTAAAGGGAAAACGAAAGGGAAACTTATCGCAATTCTCGTGGTGTTGCGGGATTGGGAGAATCGTCCAGACGAGGATGGTCATCCCGTACACGAACAAGAATATCTTTAATCCCTATAGCATCAATAATTCCATAATCTTTGGCTTCGGTTGCTGACATAAAAATATTTCTTTCCAAATGGTCGTTTATAACCCTTGGGGGTTTGCCTGTTCTTTGTACATAAACCCTTAGGACCATTTCGCGAATTTCTTCTATTTCCTCTGAGTCCACGAATACCTCCGCCGCTGGGTCTTTGGCAGTATAAGAGGACGCGGGCTGATGCATCATTACCCTGATGATATCACAAATGGTTCCTCTATCTCGGATCATGAGGAGAGGGGATGATAATTAAGAAAAACAAGATAGAATTGAGCAACCGTACAGGCATCTTCGGCACATTGCATACGGCTCCACAATCGAATTCACTTTGACCTGACCTTCCAGTGAAGAAAGAGAAAATAATATAGATTAGATATAGGGTTTAGTTTCTCAGATCCGGGTCGGCAAATGATCCAATTACCATCCTTGCTTTCAGAACAGTTAAAAAATACTATGATGGCCCCGTTGCTTTTTATATATTATTTCGTTTGTGATTCAGCAATCCCAAAGTTTCTTTTTTTTTTTTTCGTACTCTTTCATTTTATAGGGGAGAAACAAAAAAGTTTGTGACGCTGAAAAGGTCCCGGAGAAAATCGGGGAATACCTCTTATACTAATTTGATAGTGCCCTTTCGATATATAATCTATGTTTTGAAAATATATATATTTCATATCGAATTCGAGAAGTGCCATGCTATTATTACTTAATATTCATATTTCATATGGCGAAGGCATAGTCTTTTTTCTTAAAAAACGCATTGGCGCCAAGCGTTAGGGGATGCTAGGCGTTTGGTAATTTCTCCGCCGACCAGGAGAAAGGATCCCATTGAGGCGGCTAATCCCAGGCCTAGTGTATAGACATGAGGTGTTACGAATTGCATAGTATCATAAATGACTAATCCGGCTACTGCCAACCCGCCGGGAGAGTTTATAAAGAAATAAAGATCTTTATTCGCATCCTCTATGCTGAGAAATATCATCAGCCCAGCAATGTGATTCCCGATCTCGTAATCAACTTCTTGGCCTAAAAAGAGGGATCTGCTTCGATAAAGTCCGTTAATTAGGATAAAATTTGTATCCCTTAAGACAAGAGCCGTACATGCACCTTTTGATGCATACGGTTTAACAAAATTTGCGAAAAAAAGAATCAATGTGTAGATTCCGGCCCTCTTTCTTTTGTTTTTTATGGCGGGACACCCTTTTTCTAATCTAATTTTAGAATTTATTAAAGAAGCGTCTTTTTTTTTTTTTTCTTTTTTCAAGAAAGACGCCTTTTCCTTTGTCCCCCTTCCCTATAAATAAACAAAATCCATTAAACTTATCGACCTAACTTCTCATTGATGTATGGTTTCACCGAGATCGAATCCCAATCACGATGTTATTTTCTTGTTCCTAATGGACTTCCTCAGTTGTTTTAGGTTTCTGCTCTACTCCGAGTAAAAATAGACCCGATTTAGATTTGCACATACAGCAGGACACATCTTACTAATATAAAACTTCGTTTTTTTCCTATCACTTACTTCTTTTTCAATTCATTTCCTATCTTCTGCCAAATATTCGACGTATTTATCCTATTTTTGGGGGTATTAAAAGTCATAAATTTTTTTCTTATTCAAAAGATCTTTTATGATCTATGATATAAGTATTCTGAAATTAAGTATTAATAATCATAAATATATTTATTACCAATTGGGTTTTTTCTAAACAGAGCCTGGGTCCTTCATTTTTTTGGTCCACCCAAGCTAACCATAAATTTTTATAAATTAGATTCTAATTGATAATATTGATTTGAATACCCCCCAAAATAGATCGAATTGTACATAATTGAACTTAACAATCGAACTTCCTTCACGCTCCAAATTTTTGATAATTCAGTCTTTCTTGGGCAAAATGGGCGATATCTCGATCGGGGGAGACAACGGGAAAATCCCATATAGCCCAAAATATCTGACAAGTCGCACTACAGGTCAACCCAAGAAGCTTCTTCATCTCCGGGAATCCGGAAAGGTATTTTCGGAACACCAATAGGCATAAAAAGCGAGCAACAAAAAACCGCGACCCTGGAAGAAGAAGAAGGTGGAATAAAAAAGAAAATAAGGTGTTGTTATCGGCCTTACGCGGCGCGGGATCTTTCATGTGTAAGCGTCGGTCGGACCGCGTCCGCTTTGGTGTGGAAGCGTCAGAAAACCTTGATTGCCTTAATCATATTGTCTTTTATCCATAGCGGTGAAAAAAAATTACGATAGGTTTTTTGAATGATTAACAACTATGTATTTGTTCATAGAAAATGGGATCAACCCCCATTGCGTATTGGTACTTATCGGATATAGAATAGATCTGCTTCTCATTGTTCCTACGAACCGAATTCTTACGTTTTTACTAAAAAAAAAACAAGAATATAACAAATATTAATCCTTTCTCCGAGAGAATCCACTGAAAGGGGGAGGTCCATAGCATAGTTTTTCCAATGCAATAAAGTTACATAGTGTCTATTTTTCGTTGATAAAGGGGTATTTACATGGGTTTGCCTTGGTATCGTGTGCATACCGTCGTATTGAATGATCCCGGCCGTTTGCTGGCTGTCCATATAATGCATACAGCTTTGGTTTCTGGTTGGGCCGGTTCAATGGCTTTATATGAATTAGCAGTTTTTGATCCCTCTGACCCCGTCCTTGATCCAATGTGGAGACAAGGTATGTTCGTTATACCCTTCATGACTCGTTTAGGAATAACTAATTCATGGGGTGGTTGGAGTATCACAGGGGGAACTGTATCGAATCCGGGTATTTGGAGTTACGAAGGTGTGGCCGGCTCACATATTATGTTTTCTGGCTTGTGCTTCTTGGCAGCTATCTGGCATTGGGTGTATTGGGATTTAGCAATATTTTCTGATGAACGCACAGGAAAACCCTCTTTAGATTTGCCCAAGATTTTTGGAATTCATTTATTTCTTTCAGGGCTAGCTTGCTTTGGTTTTGGTGCATTTCATGTAACAGGGTTGTATGGTCCTGGAATATGGGTGTCCGATCCTTATGGACTAACCGGGGAGGTACAACCTGTAAATCCAGCATGGGGCGTAGAAGGTTTTGATCCTTTTGTTCCAGGAGGGATAGCCTCTCATCATATTGCAGCGGGGACTTTAGGTATATTAGCGGGTCTATTTCATCTTAGTGTCCGTCCGCCCCAACGTCTCTACAAGGGATTGCGTATGGGCAATATTGAAACCGTCCTTTCCAGTAGTATTGCTGCTGTCTTTTTTGCAGCTTTTGTTGTTGCTGGAACAATGTGGTATGGTTCAGCAACTACTCCTATCGAATTATTTGGTCCCACCCGTTATCAATGGGATCAGGGATACTTCCAGCAAGAAATATATCGAAGAGTTGGCGCTGGGCTAGCAAAAAATCAAAGCTTATCAGAAGCTTGGTCTAAAATTCCTGAAAAATTGGCTTTTTATGATTACATCGGGAATAATCCTGCAAAAGGGGGATTATTCAGAGCGGGTTCAATGGACAGCGGGGATGGAATAGCTGTTGGGTGGTTAGGACATCCTATCTTTAGAGATAAAGAGGGGCGTGAACTTTTTGTACGTCGTATGCCTACTTTTTTTGAAACATTTCCGGTTGTTTTGGTAGACGGAGACGGAATTGTTAGAGCCGACGTTCCTTTTAGAAGGGCAGAATCGAAGTATAGTGTCGAACAAGTAGGTGTAACCGTTGAGTTCTATGGTGGCGAACTCAATGGAGTCAGTTATAGTGATCCTGCTACTGTTAAAAAATATGCTAGACGCGCTCAATTAGGTGAAATTTTTGAATTAGATCGCGCTACTTTGAAATCGGATGGTGTTTTTCGTAGCAGTCCGAGGGGCTGGTTTACTTTTGGGCATGCTTCGTTTGCTCTGCTCTTCTTCTTCGGGCACATTTGGCATGGTGCTAGAACCCTCTTCAGAGATGTTTTTGCTGGTATTGACCCGGATTTGGATACTCAATTAGAATTTGGAGCATTCCAAAAACTTGGAGATCCAACTACAAAAAGACAAGCAGTCTGATACAGGATTTCTCTGTTATTTCTTTTTTTCTTTCTTTTTTTGATTTCACATAGGTTAAGGTTAACCGAAAAATCTTCTTCCCCTTTTCTTTGACTCTTTCTTTTTCTTTATCGGAGAGATAATCTCAAATAAATAGGTACGGAAGTTATAATTGTAAGTAAAGCACGATCGAATTTATGGAAGCATTGGTTTATACATTCCTCTTAGTCTCCACTCTAGGGATCATTTTTTTCGCTATCTTTTTTCGAGAACCGCCTAAAATTCAAACTAAAAAGACGAAATGATTTTTTATTATATCAATTGAAGTAATGAGCCTCCCAACATTGGGAGGCTCATTACTTCAACTAGTCCCCGTGTTCCTCGAACGGATCTCTTAATTGTTGAGAGGGTTGCCCAAAAGCAGTATATAAGGCATACCCCGTAAAACTTACAAGTAAACCAGATATAAAGATGGCGACTAGGGTTGCTGTTTCCATTATTATATAATTTCAAGAACAAAAAAAATGGATCTCTGAAAAAAGCGTTTATTTACAACGGAATGGTATACAAAGTCAACAGATCTCAATTAATACAAAATAGGATGTATGGCTACACAAACTGTTGAGGATAGTTCTAGAGCTAGACCAAAACAAACAGGTTTAGGGGGGTTATTGAAACCATTAAATTCAGAATATGGTAAAGTAGCTCCTGGGTGGGGAACTACCCCTTTGATGGGTCTTGCAATGGCTCTATTTGCAGTATTCTTATCTATTATTTTGGAAATTTATAATTCTTCTGTTTTATTGGATGGAATTTCAATGAATTAGATTCACACTAACCGCGAATTCTTGGCTTTTTTAATAGAAAATAAAGCATTTCGGTTTTGGATTTTTATCTGATTCTATTTTTTTGTTATTGGTAGTTCGATCGTGGAATTTCTTTCTGTATTTCCGGAATATGAGTGTGTGACTTGTTATAATGGATCTTATTGATAGTACAGAGAGTGGGTCTGTCATCTTGATAGAGATGGTTTTACCTCGTCGGATATTCATTCTCCTATCTGAAGCACGGAATAGATGAAATAGATCAAAAAAAAAATATATATATTCACTATGATTCCTACTTAATATTCACACCCCGTGACCGGATTCCAAAAGAATTTCCAAAGAGTTATAAATCAAAAAACTTTTCTTTTATTTTTAACCCCCCCTGTTTTATTTTGATCCAAGTAAAAAACTTTCTTTGGATTTTGAGTCATTATATTTATCATTCAATAAGTGATGATCCAATGGTTCTTACTCAGGGAATCCTTGGATTTAGTTTGAATTTTTATTGAATCATCGTGGTTCGAGTATGAATCTGGGGTTTCCATCGATTCATAGGGTCTTAACAAGAGAATTCCTATCATTAATAAAGAAAACAAGAGTAAAGCTGCATTACACAAAAAAAAAACAAATCAAAGAAATAGGTAAATAG